TTAGGATTAAAAAAAAAAAAGTGAAGAATCCACTTATTATTATTAAAGTTAGTTCATAACCCTTGCCCGCCCCAGGGACTAATATATTTCTAACGTATAATTAGATCGGGTAATTAGTAATTATTCGAATTAAGAACTGAAGCTCGTTGCTCTTTTTGTTTCCCAATAATTGGAGCTTTTTGGCTCTATCCATTTATTCACTCGATCCAACCATAATTTTTTTTGTACCGCTCTAAGAATTAAAACTCTAATCCCCTAAGGGTTAAGTACTCTATCTTAAAGCTATTCATTTATGATATGAGTTATTCATTTATACGACATGCTGTTTTTTCCATTCGTTCCCTCTCAAGATCAGTCGGGGTCTTACAAACTCTACCAACGGTATGGACGAATCCATTGCTTCATCCAAATGTGTAAAAGATTTTAGCCGCACTTAAAAGCCGAGTACTCTACCGTTGAGTTAGCAACCCAAAAATAGAATTATGGTGTGTAGATACGATCGGAATAAAAAAATAGAGATTGGATTGCACAACCCCATCAAAAACATTCTTTATAGTCAATTATGAACATAAAAACTTATGGGGCGTGGATAAATAGATCTATTTATCCACGATCAATTGTATTTGTTCAATACACTATTGTCAATATGAACGTTGACAAATGAAAATAAAATAATAAGAACTTGTGTTGGATTGGCACTTCATAGATAACTTACCTAAATAGATAACTTACCTAAAGAATAAAAAAAAAGTGTAGATAAAGAAAAAATAATAAAGAAGAAAACCTCGGGTTTATTCAATATCCATAAAGATACCATAAGAAAGCTCGGCCCCTTTTTTAGTGGAGTCTCACCAAAAACTATCCTATTGGGGGATAATCCCATATATAATTTTATAGATAGAACAAAAGATGGGGAAACATAGTGAAGCAAAAATTACACAAAACTGGACTAGCTCTTTATTTTCTCGTTTTATTTAATATCGTATGAATGTATGAATTCAATTTTATTTCCCGTAATTAAGTACTTATCGCTAAATTCTTTAAATATCTCCGCCTTCTTTAAAATATCATGAACAGTTTCCGTAGGTTGAGCACCTTTTTTAAGGAAATCCAAAATGGCGGGAACATTTAAAGAAGCTTGATTTTTTATTGGATCATAAAAACCCACTTTACGAAGATCTCTTCCTTCTCTTCGGGATCGAACATCAATTGCAACGATTCGATAAATGGCTCGTTGCTTTCTACCACATCGTTTTAAACGAATTTTTACCATAACATTCCTCAAGTTTGTTTGGAACCGAATTGATTCAATATGGAATCATGAATAATCATTTAATTTACTCAATCAATACATAATCATAATATAATCATAGATATAATGATATAATAATCCATACTTTGATTTTTCTATATTTATTATTTCTATTCTATAATATTAATATATATCTTTATCTTATTTATTTTTGTTTGTTCCCGAAGTAATTCTTATCAACTAGCACTCTTATTATGATGTGAACCTTCAGGAGTAATTCATCAAATCGGTTAGATATAAAAAAGGATCTCCTTCATATGATTCCACTATGGATATCTACATACATATAGATGGTATTTAACTAGAATTTTTTGTAATATAGATTCTAGATTACATATTCCTATTACTAATTTTAGTTGCTGTGAGAGGTGCATCAAATATTCGAAAAAGAGAATCCAAGGCATGAAAATACTCACTCGATCCATTTATGATACATGAAGGAGAGAAATACATATCATGTCAAGCTCCCTTACTTTAGCGCTTTACTTCGCTAAATAAAATAAAGGGGGGCAAAATTCTACGAACCTTATGTTGTTTTATTTTAGTTAGGTTCAAGTTTGACGGGAATAATATTCTACGACTAGCAACTCATTTATTTCTAAACCGACCCACTTACTATCTATTATTTGATTGACCGATCCTTTATATTGGGATGAGTGAAGAGTTAAATGTTTTGGCAATTCTTCACGGGGAGATAAATCAAGATAATTTTGAATCAGAGTTCTGGATTTTTGTTCATCTCTTGTAGTAATAATGTCTCGAGGTTTGCATCGATAACTTGGTATATCTACTATATGACCATTAACTAAAATATGCCTGTGGTTAACTAATTGTCGGGCTCCAGGAATGGTCGAAGCCATACCTAATCGAAAAAGGATGTTATCCAAACGCATTTCAAGTAATTGTAGTAAAACCTGACCCGTTGACCCTTTGGCTTTTCCAGCGATATGCACGTATTTAAGTAATTGTCTTTCCGTTAGACCATAATGAAAACGCAATTTTTGTTTTTCTTCTAAACGAATACGATATTGAGATTTTTTCCCGGAACGTGATTGGGTTCTAGGATCACTTCCGGGCGTGGTTCTTTTACTAGTACATCTGAGCATTTTAAATTGGCTAGTTAGTCCCGGTAAAACACCCAGACGGCGTATTTTTTTGAAACGAGGTCCTCGGTAACGAGACATTGTT